CACTTTTAATTTACATTTATATTTATTATATACTTAACTTAATATATGTTTAAGTATGCATCTATGTTATATACTTTGATATACTTATATAATCTATTTAATATATTATATATATATTAGTATCTCTATATAGATTACTATTTCTACGCCCTATTAGATTTATTCCTTATTAGTATATACATAATATACTCTTATATTCTATATTCTTTAGTATTGTATATACTCAATACTCACTTAAGTAGAATTCTATATATATAGTATAATTGAATATATCTTTATAACAATAACAGGATAAAATGTTAATATAACAACAAATATAACAATAAATAAGAGGTACAAATATTAAATTATTAAATCGAGGTACTCATTCTATGACAACTATCAGCAACTTACCCGCTATTTTTGTGCCTTTAGTAGGCTTAGTATTTCCGGCAATTGCAATGGTTTCTTTATCTCTTCATGTTCAAAAAAACAAGATTTTTTAGATATTATGGGATTTAATCTTATCTATTGTTTTTTCAAGACTTAGGCTTACTTGGATCATAGTACAATTCTCTATGTAGTAGAATATGGTATAATGTGTAGCTTCTTCCGAACAGAAGCTCGTATGCATAAACACGATCTATGGGAAAATGAATTATAGCTATTTGAAGATAAATCATTATCGGGATGAATTTCTGAAACGTAAAGTCAATATATCTAAATGTCTGTGGATATCTATAAGAAATCATAAAAAAAAAAGATGTTATTAGTTTAGTTTATCTCTAAGCAATTGATGAATTACTCCTAAAGCTTCACATCATAATAGTGCTAGTCGATGAGGATTACTTCGGAAACAAAAAGATTAAAGTCAAATTTATTGGGGTTTATCTCCCAATTACAATAAAATGCAACTAGATCTAATATAGTATGAGTTGGCGATCAGACCGTATATGGATAGAACTTATAGCGGGGTCTCGAAAACCGAGTAATGTCTGCTGGGCTTTTATCCTTTTTTTAGGTTCATTAGGGTTTTTATTGGTTGGAACTTCTAGTTATCTTGGTAGGAATCTTATACCGTTATTTCCCTCTCAGCAAATAATTTTTTTTCCACAAGGAATCGTTATGTCTTTCTATGGAATCGCGGGTCTTTTTATTAGTTCATATTTGTGGTCCACAATTTCGTGGAATGTGGGTAGTGGTTATGATCGATTCGATATAAAAGAAGGAATAGTATGTATTTTTCGTTGGGGATTTCCTGGAAAAAATCGTCGCATCTTTCTCCGATTCCTTATGAAAGACATTCAATCCATCCGAATAGAAGTTAAAGAGGGTATTTATGCTCGTCGTGTCCTTTATATGGAAATCAGAGGCCAGGGGTCCATTCCCTTGACTCGTACCGATGAGAATTTGACTCTACGAGAAATTGAACAGAAAGCTGCTGAATTGGCCTATTTCTTATGTGTACCAATTGAAGTATTTTGAAAAAAGGCGAATGCTTTCTTATTCTTAACAAAAGGGAAAAAACTATAACTCAAGAATTCTCTTTCTCTTTTTTCTATAGCATAACTTAACTGAAGTTTCTGCCGAACTCTGATTAGAACAAAAAAAAGTAAACGTACACGGACCAATCCTAAAGCGAAATAGTTTTTATCCATAAATTATTTTTTATGAGTATGTAAATCCATTTAAATCAATTCAGTAACGGAACAAGTAAGAAATCGGAATAAAGAATTTCTCTTTTTTTTTTTTTCAATATTGTGAATTTAGTAAATACAGATAGATTCTCTCTTGTAAATCATCTCTCCTTTTTTGTTAATCAACATCTTTTATCTTTGTTTGTGCTCTTTAATTACCAACCGATTGGACCGCTTATAATGATAACATTTCTATCTTGTTTTGACACTCATTTTTGATCATAGCATCGCAGTATTCTTCAGAAAATTCTATCAATTATTCCTGTACTGAGGGTGGCCAGCGATTTTTTTTTTCGAAATTTTTGGATATTTTGATAAACTGGGAATTCTTTCGTCTCGAAATTAGAATTCATTATTTGAAATGGATTTTTCGTGCATTCATCCAAAGGGGACAATTGCTTCGAATCATATATTTTGAAAGAATATTCTATAGAATATTCTAGTTTATTTATTTCTTCATTCAATTTGAAGTGGAATCTTTCTTATTCTATTTCTGTATTTCTATATTGTTTTTTCTATATTGTTTTTCTGTATTCTTTCTAAATTCAAGGACCAACCCATTGTCATTGTACGGAATCACAAATAAAAAACGGAGAATAGGCTCATTGTAATGTAATAGAACTGATATTTGATATAAATCTTAGTATCGTATAGAGAGAGTCGACGAATGAGATGAGTTCATTTCAAAATTCACAGACGAGCAAATGGCAAAAAAGAACGCATTTATTTCCCTTTTATATCTTGCATCGATAGTATTTTTGCCTTGGTGGATCTCTCTCTCATTTACATTTAATAAAAGTCTGGAATCTTGGGTTAATAATTGGTGGAATACTAGGCCCTCCGAAATCTTTTTGAATGATATTCAAGAAAAGAATATTCTAAAAAAATTCATAGAATTAGAGGAACTCTCCCTCTTCGACGAAATTCTAAAGGAATACCCGGAAAGGCGTTTACAAAAGCTTCACATTGGGGTTTACAACGAAACGATCCAATTGATCAAGATGCACAATGAGGGTCGTATCCATACGATTTTACATTTCTCAACAAATATAATTTCTTTCGTTATTCTAAGTGTTTATTCTATTCTAAGTAATGAAGAACTTATTTTTCTTAACTCTTGTCTTCAAGAATTTCTATATAATTTAAGCGACACAATAAAAGCTTTTTCTATTCTTTTATTAACTGATTTATGTATAGGATTCCATTCGCCCCATGGTTGGGAACTAATGATTGCCTCTATCTACAAAGATTTTGGATTTGCTCAAAATGATCAAATTATATCCGGCGTTGTTTCTACTTTTCCAGTCATTTTAGATACAATTTTTAAATATTGGATTTTTCGTTATTTAAATCGTGTATCTCCGTCACTTGTAGTGATTTATCATTCAATGAATGATTGAAAAATGATCGACCGATCCAATTATAATGTTTCTTACTTTGTAACATAAGTAAAACAGTCAAAATTGTACTTATTTTTTCTACCCACCCGGGGGATTCCTTCAATATTCGAGTAAAATTATTTCATTAAATAACAGAATCATAGATAGGAAACTATACTAGTGACTTATCTAATTTTATTGTAGAAATTTTCGGGATCAATGATTGGACTATGCAAATGAGAAATACCTTTTCTTGGATAAAGGAAGAGATTATTCGATTCATTTCCGTATCGCTCATAATATATATAATAACTCGGGTGCCCATTTCAAATGCGTATCCTATTTTTGCACAGCAGAGTTATGAAAATCCACGAGAAGCGACTGGCCGTATTGTATGTGCCAATTGCCATTTAGCTAACAAGCCCGTGGATATCGAGGTTCCACAAGCCGTACTTCCTGATACTGTATTTGAAGCAGTTGTTCGAATTCCTTATGATCTGCAACTGAAACAAGTTCTTGCTAATGGTAAAAAAGGAGCCTTAAATGTGGGAGCTGTTCTAATTTTACCTGAGGGGTTTGAATTAGCCCCTCCCGATCGTATCTCGCCCGAGATTAAAGAAAAGATAAGAAATCTGTCTTTTCAGAGCTATCGCCCCACGAAAAAAAATATTCTTGTGATAGGTCCTGTTCCTGGTCAAAAATATAGTGAAATCACCTTTCCTATTCTTTCCCCAGACCCCGCTACTAAGAAAGACGTTCACTTCTTAAAATATCCCATATACGTAGGCGGGAACAGGGGAAGGGGTCAGATTTATCCCGACGGGAGCAAGAGTAACAATAATGTTTATAATGCTACAGCGGCGGGTATCGTAAGCAAAATCATACGAAAAGAAAAAGGGGGATACGAAATAACCATAGTGGATGCATCGGATGGACGTCAAGTGGTTGATATTATCCCTCCAGGACCAGAACTTCTTGTTTCAGAGGGCGAATCCATCAAATTGGATCAACCGTTAACGAGTAATCCTAACGTGGGTGGATTTGGTCAGGGGGATGCGGAAATAGTACTTCAAGATCCATTACGTGTACAAGGCCTTTTGCTCTTCTTGGCATCTATTATTTTGGCACAAATCTTTTTGGTTCTTAAAAAGAAACAGTTTGAGAAGGTTCAATTGTCTGAAATGAATTTCTAGTTTATCAATATCAAGTTATAAAAAAAACCAAATTTTTGTTGGAAATTGTGTTATCTAATTCTGTATGATCAAAAAAAAATTATGAAAAGCCTTTTGCTTCTTTAATATTCTTTTTCTATCAGATTTTGGGAATTACTTGTACCGCATTATTAGTCATAGTATATATGCTGTGAAGAGGACTATTTGACTTTACTTACCTCTTCTTTATTCCTTTGTTTTTTCAATAAAAAAAATGGAAATAAAATGGAAGCGGTATGATTATGTTACTATTGTCAGATTTAAATGCCATAGAATGAATCAATCGTTTTCTATTCTAATAGAATAAAAGTTGACTAAATACGAAACATAAGATAAATAATCGGAGAATATAAACCAAAGTATAAAAAAGATGAATGAGAGGAAAAAAGAATTCGATTCTAAGAGGGATTATTTGTATTCCTAGTCTTTGACACAAGAAAAGGTATTTTCCACAACCCTTTACTTGTGTCGAAATAATAATAATTCTTGATCTCGTTCGTGAAATATTCCTATTTGTAGTTTCCATTTTTTTCGAGTTTTATCAGAAACCTTTTTTAGATTTATTACATAAATCATAAATCATAAATAAAGTAGTAATGGTGGACAAACAAAAAATATAGGAAAATTTATTGAACAAATAGAACTTCTTCAATAAACTTATAAACTTATAAAAATAGAAGTATATATATTATTAAGAAATATATATAATTGTGATTGTGTCATCCAAAAGGAGA